CGAAGTCTCTTTTGTATTAGATTAGGGAATTGTGAACAGGCCAACAAAAAAAAGTAGAATTGAGTATTTGTTGGGATTCTTAGATTTATTTGGAAGATAGTTATTTCGTATGAGCCGAACCAATAGGATGAATCAAAGGAGTTCTCCACCATGAACCTTATAACGTGCCTATTGCTTAGACCGGGTATAGAAAGTCATGTCGAGACGAATTAAGATTAAGAAATCGAATAGGACTGAAAATACCAAGAAATGGAAGGGTATCAAATTCAATTTCTTTTTATTGTATCCGAACCGGATCTTGTCTATTTCAACTTTGACTTTTTGTTCTTTCAACAAACCAATTTACCCTTTCAAATATGAAATATGTATGAAGTATTAACATTCTTTTTGAATGAAAGAAAAAAAGAGAAATATAGAATTTCATTTTTTTTTTAAGAAACTTTTCCCATCTATTTTATAGTATTTTATAGATGGGGTATATCTCGCGAAGATAAATAAAAGAAGGGTATGTATTATGATCCAGATTCGAAATCAATACGTCTCTTGCTTCATATCAATTAATTTATAAAAGAAGAAAGATTTAAAAAGAAAAATAGAATCGTATGTCAGGAACCAGATTTGAACTGGTGACACGAGGATTTTCAGTCCTCTGCTCTACCAGCTGAGCTATCCCGACCATTTCCACTGTAGCACCCCACCCTCATTTTATTAGATGACTGGAGTCGATGTCAATTAAAGGGACAAGGTGGCTTACAAAGTTTTCTCCAAGTCCTGTACTTTCAATGCTATTTTGTGAATCATTCACATTGGTATTCCTTGCTTCATTTGGAATGTGTATTCTCTATCACATGTGATAAGAGAAAGTCATTTATACCCCAGTTTGTCAAAGAATCAGAAAGATAAAGGAATTTAGAACCACTAATGAAAAAAGGGGGGGTATAGGGTAAATATTTTAGGGGCCAGGTAGGCTTTTTGGGGATAGAGGGACTTGAACCCTCACGATTTTTAAAGTCGACGGATTTTCCTCTTACTATAAATTTCATTGTTGCCGGTATTGACATGTAGAATGGGACTCTATCTTTATTCTCGTTCGATTAATCAATTCTTTAAAAGATGTATCGGACTATGGAGTGAATGAGGTGATGAATATTCAATTTTTTCTTCAACGTGGAATCAATTCACACAAAATTTTCCATTTTTTATATTAAAATAAAAAAAAAACAGATTTGGGCCTATCATTAACCATTTGATATAGTATTCACTAGATGCGTTTATTCTTCATCCTTTCTAAAGTTTCCATGGAAAGATTCCTCTACCCAGCGCAGTCAACTCCATTTGTTAGAACAGCTTCCATTGAGTCTCTGCACCTATCCCTTTTTTTTCGTTTTTTGAACCTTTGTTTTGGTTTTGAGAAAACAGGATTTGGCTCAGGATTGCCCGTTTTTATTAATTCCGGGGTTTCTCTGAATTTGAAAGTTATCACTTAGTAGGTTTCCATACCAAGGCTCAATCCAATTAAGTCCGTAGCGTCTACCGATTTCGCCATATCCCCCTTTCTTTTGTTTTGAGATTAAGATTTAATTAGAATATTATTCCTTTTTTCTTTCATTTATAATTTATATTGGAATCTTTTAATAGATAGCGGTTACTGTCTCGAAAAAGTATTTTTTTTTCTTACCTACAGGAAACCCGTATTTGATTCAATCAAATTGAATTTTATCATTTCTGTATCGGCAATTCAATATAGATTGATATATATCCTTTATATATCTTTCTCTTCATGCCATTTTCCCATGCAATTGGGATACTTAAAGGGTCGATTCTTTTTTCTTAACTTCCACTGAAAGCCGAGGAATGTTTGATTAGTTATAACTAATCAACCGAATTCGGAAGAAATAAAGAGAAATATATAGGATAGAAAAAATAGAAATGTAACAAAAAGAATTTCAAATGTCATGTGAATTAAAAAAAAAAAAATTGACTATATAAATAATAAAAATATTTAAGATTGACTATCGAATATTATTCTATTCAAATTTAGAATTGTGATAAAGAAATCAAAATTCTAAATAGCTATGCTATATAAATCGTTATATTCTATAATATACAATATTTATTGGTAATTGTGGATTCTATTCTTTTCTATATTTATAGAGACACTATACTTATAGAAATAGTGTCTTGAATTCCTATGCATAGAAAATTTCTATTACTATAAATGCGGGCCCGCTTAGCTCAGAGGTTAGAGCATCGCATTTGTAATGCGATGGTCATCGGTTCGATTCCGATAGCCGGCTTTTTGTATTTTTTCATTTTTTTATTCAATTTTTCAAAAATTGATAATTTTCCTTTGAAATGAAAGATATAGTGAAAAATTTCCTGCACTCTTTCCAAAATCCATGAATTTATTAAGTTATTAGGGGGAACTCCTGACTATGCCAGGAAAAGGATCTTATATATTATTATATACATATAATAATATTTAATAGAAAGTTTGACT